CTTGTTGATCCCTATCTTTCTTGCCAGATTTTCAGATTTCTTTTTTAATATTTCATTTGAATATTTTAATATATAATATAAATATCGTTTTAATAATTGAAATAATATCGATTTATAATTAATATCTATTTATTCTTATATTCATTTTCTTTATTTTATTATAATATTAAAAAAAATTTTATTATAATATTAAAAAAAATTATATGATTAGAATGAATGATTCATGAATATAAATACGAATCAAAAGATTCTATGGAATCATGAAAGATCTTTCAGATTTAATCATACCACATTATATTGACAATTTCAAAAAACTCTTCATACAATGCGCATAGTATGAGGGCGGTCGGGCATACCTGCCCCCATCGTCTAGTGGTTCAGGACATCTCTCTTTCAAGGAGGCAGCGGGGATTCGAATTCCCCTGGGGGTAGGGTATTACGAAAGGAAGTTGATCATGGATTATCAATAAGTCGGGAATTGATTCTTCCTGGGTCGATGCCCGAGCGGTTAATGGGGACGGACTGTAAATTCGTTGGCAATATGTCTACGCTGGTTCAAATCCAGCTCGGCCCAATAATTGGCCGATCCACCATGAAATGATAGAACCCCATTTGTTGTTCCCCAGAAATGCCTGATCGGGATACGGAAGAATAAAAAAAACTAAGATTTTCTGATATATTTTACCGCTGTTCATTTGCTCTCTTTATTTTTTCTCACAAATTCCGATCTTGCTTGCTAATGATCTAGATTCATACTAGATTCATATAAGGATCCGGAAGTATAAGGAAAAGACTAAAATAAAGAATAAATAAAAAAACTCTTTTTTTTTTTCATTGAAAGATTTATTTGATTTTTAATCAATTTATAAAAAACGAAAGGATTATTAACAATCCGTGAGACGCTCCCACTAAAGTGCATATCCGTGTGTATATCAAATATATTACTCCCGTTTCTGTTACAATACGACTATTCTAATCTAAAATCTAAATAAAATAGAAAGGGTTTGAATGAAATCATAAGAATATGTATGATGTACAGTCTATTTCCTTGGGATTGTAGTTCAATTGGTCAGAGCACCGCCCTGTCAAGGCGGAAGCTGCGGGTTCGAGCCCCGTCAGTCCCGACGGATCCAAATCCAATAAAAAAAATACATCAATTCATCTATGCATTTGCTGCGAAAAGGAGAACAAAACAAATAGCAGAATTTCATTCCCAAGAGGATACCCTCCTTTATTTATTAGTATTTTATTTATTAGTTTCACATTTCTCATCAAAGAAATATGGGAATTACCATTTATTCAACTAGTACCGATTGATAGGAGAAAGACATATGTAGGTAAATTAGTACAATGATCGGTAAAAGCATATTCAGGATTCCAAGAGATACCGTGCGGAGTCTGGCTGTTTCGATTAGTCCCGATCTGTGTAATAGAGTACTATGAAGATCCTATCTCTCTTAGCAAGGGCTATCTCTCTTTGTGAGGTAATGAATAATCCTTTTTAAGTTTAAGGGTCTTGCCGAAGAAAGAACAAACTTTTTAATGAATTTGATGGAATACTCGATTTTTTTATACCCGGACTCTCCTTATTTATACTACTTCTTTGTTTTCCAAGAAGATTAGATCATAAAAAAGGGGGTTTAGAACTAAACTTCTTCCTTTTTCCATTTCGCTTCTATTGGTTATTTTATTGGGGTTTTTTATAACCAATGTAAATAAGTGTAAAGGCGGTCATATGATATTTCATCAGATGATTGTACAAGGAGGGGCGTAGGTTATATAAAAGAAAGAATGGAAAAAAAATGATAAAGAAAGTAAAGGAATTATTTATTGGATCAGGAATCAAAATTTGAATTCGGTATGGATAAAAGATCTTCCTATGGTATACTAGTTAATTCTCGACGATGAATCAATTTGATAGCTCAGATATTGTTATTCATGATATTGCTCCGATTCGATATCGTCGAGATGTAATTCATCCCATTGAATATTGAATTTACAGGCGAAAGATTTCTCAGCTCTATGGGATGAAATCCCGAGTTATTGCGAATTAATTAAAAATGAAACGATGAGATTATGGAAGTAAATATTCTCGCATTTATTGCTACTGCACTGTTCATTCTAGTTCCTACTGCTTTTTTACTTATAATATATGTCAAAACAGTCAGTCAAAATGATTAATTTGAATTAAACTTGACTGTTTAGTTCTTATTAATGATTGAAAATAAAAAATCAAATGAAAAGTATTCAAATTTTGTGTCTTAAATGAAATAAGCGGACTAGAATCATCAGTATTTTATGAGATTCGATAGTATGGTAGAAAGATTCATATATTTCTTTCTACCATACTTATTATTGTTATTGTAGTATATAAAGTCGTACTGTATAAAGATATAGGTTTAATATAGATCAATCTACAACATGTATCTTCATAGATATCAATTACATATATGTAATGTATTTACATAGTGTACCAATTCTATTTCTTTGCTTCATCTAT